AACAAGTATTGTTAACCAAGGAAAATAACTCGTGATAAAGACAAGATATGTTTTGACCAGAAAAACCCGTGCTCGAAATAATTAATTTTATCGAGTACGGGCTTTTGTCGGTAAAGAGGAATCAAATGATTCAAGTGGAGTTTTTTGTAACGTATCAATAAGATAGACCCATGCTGCGAGTTGTTTCATGCCATAAATAAACACGGACACTCAAAAAATCTGTTGGGCAGGCGGATTCACATCTCTTACAACCTACACAGTCCTCGGTTCTTGGTGCGGAAGCAATTTGCTTAGCTTTACATCCGTCCCAAGGTATCATTTCCAATACATCTGTGGGGCAGGCTCGTACACATTGAGTACACCCTATACATGTATCATAAATTTTTACTGAATGTGACATTGGATCTATAAATTCCAGTTTTGAGCATAAAAATTTTCGATCTGGTAGAATAAAATTAGTAGTAAATGAATCATACATTTATATTGTAGACACCAGACGAAGCAGTGGTTTATCAAAATTTTAAGAATCAATATATTTCTAAATCTGTTCATGAGAAAAGTCCAAGAGACTTTGATTTCTCTTTCAACAACCATGATCGTGTGAGTTGCACATGTGAATTCAAATTGACCAACAAATTGGTCTTCAATATTAATTCAAAGTATTTATTCAATATGAAAATTCAATATTATGTATCTTATGATCATAACTAATTATTCAACAAATTCGATTGATTGATACGAGTTGATTTTCTGTTACGATGAATTGATGAAACAATAGCTAGCCCAATAGCTGCTTCAGCAGCCGCAATAGCTATAACAAAGATTGAGAAAATGTCGCCTTTTAATTGGCGACTATCAAATATATCAGAAAATGTTACGAGATTGATATTAACCGAATTGAGTATAAGCTCAAGACACATAAGTGCTCTAACCATCTTTCGACTTGTGATCAATCCATAGATACCGATAGAGAATAAATAGACACTCAAAAAAAGTACATGCTCGAACATCATTGACTAACTCCTTATCAATCTCGATTCATTTCAATATGAACAACAATTCAACCGATTCGATTGATTAGAATAAAACGATTACAGAATAAAAGAAGGTATTGGCAATAGATGGGTTTAATTAAAAACCTTATAAAAACCTTAAACCTTTCCATTTATTTTATTTATTTAGAATTTATAAATCTTACTTATAATTTATAAATCTTAGAATTTCATTCTAATCTAAGTATTTATTATTGACGAGCCATGGTAATTGCACCTATCAAGGAAACTAAAAGAATTATGGAAATGAGTTCAAACGGAAGATAAAAATCTGTTGATAAATGAATCCCAATTTGTTGAATGTTACTTATTAGGTCCTGTTCTATAATCTGGCTTGATCTTGTAGTCCAAAAAATTCCGTACCATGACGTATCTGGGATAATAGTAATTAGTGAAAAAAGAATACTTGTACAAACCAGTGAAGTGACCCCATCTCCAATGGTCCAAAAATAGGAATCATTGGAATATTCTGAACCATTCATGAACATTACAGCAAATATGATTAAGACATTTATGGCTCCAACATAAATAAGGAGCTGTGCGGCAGCTACAAAATAGGAATTCGATAGAATATAGAATAAGGATATACAAACAAGAACCAATCCCAACGAAAAGGCAGAAAAAATGGGATTGGTAAGTAATACTACTCCCAGACCTCCTAATACAAGAACTGATCCAAAAAATACTACAAGAATATCATGTATTGGTCCAGGTAAATCCATTATGAAAATGAGAAATTAATAAATAAGTCGAAATATTTCATGACCTTACTAAATGGTCCAGGAAAGGAAAAGGGGTTACCCCTTTTTTTCTTGTATATGATACATTCCTAATTGAATTAAAACTTTTTTTTTTTTTTATATGAATTAATGTAGATATAGATAAAATTATCGAGAAAAGAGTAATGGGGATTGTATATTTCGAAATCATCACGAAAAATAAAATATATTCTCAGTTTAAATCAAAGAATAATTCTCAACAATCAATAATTATTAGTTATTATTTGTAATTACTGACCAAACAAAATAAAAAAGCTTGGGTCTTTTATATCAAAACAAAATCTTAGTAATCGGTAATCGTTCTTGAATCAAAGGGTTTATCTTTGTCTATTTTGATTTGAGTCGAATTCATAACTGTTTGAATTGTGTAATCTCCAATTATTGACATTGGTAACCGCCCCAAAGCAATTTGATTATAATTCAATTCGTGACGATCAGAAGTAGAAAGTTCATATTCTTCAGTCATTGATAAACAGTTTGTTGGACAATACTCGACACAATTACCACAAAATATACAGACCCCAAAATCAATACTGTAATTAAGCAATTGTTTTTTTTTAATATCTCTTTCAAATCTCCAATCAACAACGGGTAGATCTATCGGGCATACACGAACACATACTTCACAAGCAATACATTTATCAAATTCAAAGTGGATTCGACCACGGAAACGCTCTGATGTGATCGATTTTTCATAAGGATATTGAATAGTTATAGGTAAACGATTTGTGTGGGATAAGGTAATTACGAAACTTTGACCAATATACCTTGCAGCTCGTATTGTTTGTTGACTATAATTCATGAACCCAGTCACCATAGAGAACATATTGTAAATATCCAGGAATAAATTGATGTTTCTTTCTCTTGTTTGAAAGAGGTTATGAATCTGGAATATCGTTATCGTATTTTCTTATTTATAGTGAAACAAGTTGGGAAGAAGTTGTCAATAATAGATTACCTAAAGAAATGGGTAAAAGAAATTTCCATCCAAGATTTAATAGTTGGTCCATTCTTATCCTAGGCAAAGTCCATCTTGTTGTGATAGGAATGAACAGAAACAAATAAGCTTTAGCTAATGTAATAAAGATACCAATTGTCATTCCAAAAACTCCGGCCATTTTATTTATTCCGAAAAGTTCAGGAATAGATATATACGGAATAGAAAAATTCCACCCACCTAAGTAAAGAACTGTTACAAATAATGAAGAAAGTAATAGATTTAGGTAAGAAGCAATATAAAATAAACCAAATTTGATACCTGAATATTCGGTTTGATAACCTGCTACTAATTCCTCCTCTGCTTCCGGTAAATCAAATGGCAATCTCTCACATTCGGCTAGAGAAGAAATTAGAAAAACAATAAACCCTATAGGTTGACGCCACAGATTCCACCCCCAAAAACCATATTTTGACTGTGCTTCAACTATATCAACTGTACTTGAACTATTAGATAATCATAGTCGATAATAACATCACCGTTCCCATCGCTATTACAAAACCGTACATGAAACTTCAGCTTCATACGGCTCCTCTATGGCCACAAATAAATGTAAGGACTGGTTCGGTATTTTCGCCCTCTTTGGAGGATAGATCGAATAAAGATACATCGGAGAGTCCCAAATTAGACCAATGGAATTCTGTCCGCTAGAATAAGAAAAAAGTGCTTTCGAATTGATCTCATCCTTATAATGATAATTTTTCTTTGTTCGGTAATAACTTAATCTTTCAATAAAATATTCGTTATCAATATATATATAGGCATTAGTTCATGAATCATGATAAGAATTCCGTATGTATGAATACGGATATAGGAAAGAAAAAATAAATAAAGATCTTTTTTTATTTTATAAAAATTTTTATTCATTCATTCGATTATTGCATTCCATTTCTTTTGTTCCTGTTCTTCTGTCTCAGAAGAAGGTATTTAGAAAAAAAAAATAAAGGATTAATTCGTTCTTGATAGTTATTTCTTTAATCAGTGAATAGGAGCATACTCGAGATCGGAATCGTAGGGAGGTACTTCTTGATCATTTCTACCAACTTAAAGCCCTTATTATGATTCGTTTTATGCAGAAATATCTCTTTTTTTGATACCTTACATTATCCCCATTACTAATCCTTTGTGTACCTTGGTGTTCCTAACTGTCCACCGATTTTTGATTGATCCCCGGTATGTTAATACATACAAGGCAGTAGTGGAAACTCCATACAGTTGATCTTTTGCACCCGCTTCAAGATATGATGACTAATCAACGAATCTCAATCTTGGGGTAAACAGTTTACGCTGCTTATGTTTACTTTAACTTCATTCTTGTACATAGGGAATGAGATTCTCTCTTCTTACTGCAAATTTATATTTATAAGCTGTTTTGTTTCACTCATATAACTATCTGGTTTAACTCATTGATGAATAAAAAAAAATATCTATTCAATACATTCAACCTCTTTTCTTTATTTATTTCTAGGAAAGAGGTAAAAGTTCATGTTCCAACGAATCACACGTAGAGATATTGATAACACACATAGAGTTAATGGTATTTCATAACTAATAGATTGAGCAGCAGCTCGTAGACCACCTGAAAAAGAATATTTATTATTCGATCCATATCCTGACATAAGAAGCCCAATAGGGGCAATACTTGAAATGGTGATCCATAAAAAAACACCTATACTGAGATCACCTAAAACAAGGCGGTACCCAAAAGGAATTACTAAATAACTTAGTAGAATTGATATGACCGCTATAGACGGTCCGACACTAAACAAATGAATATCTCCTCTAGATGGGAGTAGGTCCTCCTTAAAAAGTAATTTAGTCCCATCTGCTAGAGCTTGAAGAATTCCCAACGGACCGGCATATTCAGGCCCAATACGTTGTTGTATCGTTGCAGATATTTCTCTTTCTAACCATACAATTACTAGTACTCCTATTATGATTCCAAATATAAGGGTAAAAATGGATACAAACATCCATATGAGTCCATAGATTTCTTTTATGGATTCCAATGTAGAAAAAGAATTGATAGCTTGTACTTCTGTCGTATCAATTATCATTTCAACGATCAACTTCTCCCATAATGATATCTATACTACCTAGTATCGTCATGATATCAGCCAATTTCATTCTTTTAACTAGCTGAGGAAGAATTTGCAAATTGATGAAACCGGGTGGACGAATTTTCCATCTCCAGGGGAAAATGCTATTATCCCCTATCAAATAAATTCCTAATTCTCCTTTTGGGGCTTCTACTCTGACATAAAGTTCTTGTTTCGACAATTCAAAATTGGGTGAAGGTTTTTTACTAATAAATCTATATTCAAAATCATTCCATTCGGAATTTTTTGCTCTATCAAAGCGTCGGACTTCTAAATTCTCATAGGGACCTCCAGGAATTCCTTCTAGAGCCTGTTGAATAATTTTTATGGATTCCCCCATTTCACCTATTCGTACTAAATAACGAGCTAATGAATCTCCTTCTTTTTGCCATTGGACTTCCCAATCGAATTCATTGTAACACTCATAATGATCAACCTTACGAAGATCCCATTGGATTCCGGAAGCTCGTAACATTGGTCCTGATAAACCCCAATTTATTGCTTCCTCTCCACCAATAATGCCCACTCTTTCAACTCGTTCCAAAAAAATGGGATTCCGTGTAATAAGTTTTTGATATTCAACAACTCCTGTTAAAGAATAATCGCAGAAATCCAAACATTTATCTATCCAGCCATGAGGTAGATCAGCAGCTACTCCTCCGATGCGGAAATAATTATGCATCATTCGCATACCTGTGGCGGCTTCGAATAAATCATATAACAATTCTCTCTCTCTGAAAATATAGAAAAAAGGAGTCTGCGCACCGATATCTGCCATAAAAGGTCCAAGCCATAACAAATGAGAAGCTATACGGCTCAGCTCCAGCATAATTACTCTGATATAACTGGCTCTCTGAGGTACTTGAACATTTTCCAATTGTTCTGGTGCATTTACCGTTATTGCCTCTGTGAACATAGTAGCTAAATAATCCCAACGTGTTACATAAGGAAGATATTGTATAATTGTTCGGTTTTCTGCTATTTTTTCCATCCCTCTGTGTAAATATCCCAATATGGGTTCACAATCAATAACATCTTCACCATCGAGAGTAACGATCAGTCGAAGAACACCATGCATTGATGGGTGGTGAGGACCCATATTGACTATCATGAGATCTTTTCTTGTAACCGGTATAGTCATATTTTTTCTTCCTTAATTCATTATTCCACGAATTCCTCAAAACGAGGTTCATCAAAATGAAAAATCTAATAAAATAACTATTAAAAAAAAATTCAAACGATTAAATAAATTAACGAGTTTTTGGCTCCCGAATATCCAACTGATCCATTAATTTCTTATAACGGACTCTATTTTTCTTTGACAAATAAGCCAGGAGCCGTTGACGTTTTCCCAGAATTATTCGTAGACCTCTTTGGGATAAAAAATCTCTTTTGTGCAATTCCAAATGTGAAGTAAGTCTACGTATCTTACTGGTGAAACTTAATACTTGAAATTCAACAGAACCCTTGTTTTCTTCTTTTTCTTCTTGTGAAATAACTGAGATGAATGAATTTTTGATCATAAAAAAATTTTTCTATCTTTTTTTTTCTTTCCCATAGATTTATTTTACTTTACCAAATCGATCAGGAAAAATCAAAAAAATAATCTTTATGTCAGTTATTTTAATCTAGTACACACTAAAATTTTGATTTTTTCCTATTTTTTTATTTCTTTTCTATCCAAATCAAATTGAAAATTTGATTTGGATAGAAAAGAAAGAGAAAATACATTTCTACATTCATGGAAGAGAATAGTTTCTTTTCTTTGTACCTAAAAACATTCTGCCTTCTGCCGATTTCGTCCTAGATCCAATTGAGTTGATACGCCATTAGATCCGTGTCATGTACCAGAATGTAATACAGCGTATATGTATATCTTTCGGCTTTTATCTACCGAAAAATATCACAGATATATAGGAAATATACTATTAATAGGAAATATACTATTAACAAATTCTGAATCGTGGATACATATATATCCTTGACATACTGAAACGATTCCCATTATTGGTATTAAACCAATAGCGATTCATACAAGCTAAATCTTCTAATCGGTAATTGGGCCAAAGAAACAATTTGCATTTAATGAATTTATTTGTATCTGTATTAGTATTAAAATGCTTGTCCTCATTCAAAAATTTTCCAGAGTTTCTTATGTTGTTTTCATTGCAAAATACTAGATTTCTATCCACAAAATTCCAATTACGAGAATTAAAACAAATTAGAATTCTCAATTCTCTACGACGTCTAGGAGATAGAATATTTTCAGGAACAAAGAAATCATAATTACTTTTGTCTCCATCCACAAGCATATTGCCGTGTCTTGCAACGGATTTATCAAAATTCTTCTTATCAGCATATCTTTTTTTTATCCATTTTCCGTTAGTTTGGTGCTTAATTTTATCGATCAATGAAATACCTAGGGTTTGATATATAATAAATTTTCCATCCCCGTTTATAGATAAACGAATCGGTTCGATAATCAATATTCCGTTTTTTACCAATTCTGTAAGAACTAGATTTTTCTGAATTAGCATTATATCCAGATATATTTCTCCTCTTTGAATCGAGGATATAGCAATTTCCCTTGGATTTATCGGTCTAAGTAGGAGACAATATACCTTGATATTATCGATCATTCTTTGATTCAAGGAGTCATCCCATCTTAATTGAAAAAGGAAATATTTTTTCAGGAAAAAATCGAGTTCTGCTTCCTTCTTTTTTTTGGGTTGTCTTTTCTTTTGACTTTTTTTAATGTCTGATCCCGTGTAATTGTCTTCAATATTTTTTTTGTTTTGTTTTCGTAGATCTGATCCAAGATTTTCTTGTCCCTGCTGTTCGTTTTTTTCTTGGTTGGAATTTTCTAATTTAAGATATTCTTTTTGATTAGATGATATCTGAAGATTTTTTTTTTGATTTTGACTAATATTTTCATAGAAATAAAAATTAAAAAGAAGTAATTTGATTGGTATGGTCCATGGTTTAATCTTATATGCATCAAAAAGTGGCACAAATTCTGGGAAGAACCAGGGTTCTAGATTTGATATGGTACAATAAACCTTTTCTTGATTCATTCCCATCCAATCAAAAAAGCGTTTTTTTTGATGGGATGGTTTAATTCCTTGATGAATTGTAAGAGAAAAAATATCTTTTTTTTTCAATTTATTGATAATTTTGTTTTCAGTCTTAGTATTTTTCTCAATTTTGGTGCTGATATGCGTATTGGTCCAGGTCTCAATGTCGATATTTTTTCTAAGACAAATATGGAGAATTCTACAATCAAAATATTTTCTATCCAGATTTTTATGTGTAGCAATAATATATTCCTTTTCTAGATAATTACTAATAGCTATACTTACCAATACATAAAATGATTCGGGTTTCAGTGTATTGAAATTGTATGGAATTTCTTGGTCTCCTTTTACTTGTAATGTTGATTCATAAATATATGAGTCTTTCCTATTCCCATAATTCATATATTTATGTGATAAAAGATAATATCTGTAGTGTTTTTTCAATTTTTCTTTTTGACTCGTCAATGAATCCACTGCCAACGCATAGTAATTTTGTTTCATGTAATGAATTAATTGGTCTTTTTCTTTTTTATTTGAATCAAATTTCATTGAGTTTTTATTTTGAATCGTAGAACGTTGGTTGATTCTATTTCGCCACTTTTGAGGTACTAATCGAGACCATTTTGTCTGAGATAAGTTGTATTGATAATGGCCCTTTAACCAGTTTTTCCATTCATTTTTTCCAGACTTATAAATTTGCTTTGATTTGGAATCAAATATTCCTCGTGTCATACAATAATCCTTGATTTTATCCTTAATAAAAGAATGGGTCCTGGGATATTGAAGTACAGATCTCAAGTGATACTTGTTAAGTAATTGGGTTTGTGATAATTTGTAAAATACATATGCTTGGGACAAGGAGGACAAATCATTATTATAATAATAAATATTTGAATTACTATTACTGATATTAGTATTAGAAAACGATTTTTTTATAGTCGAAATAAAGTTCATTGTATTTTGATCTGTTTCATCAATTCCTTCTCGATTTGTTTCATCGTTGTAAATCGACTTTGTGATAATTTTTTTTGTTGATTCAAAAAAAAATTGTGCATTGATCCTAAAAATAGTAATCATACGTAGAAAGATATCTATGTATATTTTTTCAATGAATGATTTCATAAAAAAATTGAATTTACGTATAAATCGGATCTTTTTTCTTTTAAATATCTGCAAAATATGTTTCTGTGATTCCGATTTTTTATCATCACAAGTTAGAACTATTTTTTTCTTGTCTTTTGTGATTTGTTCTAGTTCTATTTGATTCCTGATTGTGACTGTCCTATCAGCAAGATACTTTATTTTTTTTTCTATGAGTGAGTAATTTGCCCAATTCATGGATCGAATTCGAATGGTTGATTCGCGAATAATCTTATTATTTATTTTAGAATCTCTTACATTTTCATTCGGTTCATATACTTTTACCTTCCTCAATTCAAATAAGAAAATGGGGTTTACTTTTGCAAGTTCCTTCATTTTTTGTTTTATAACTAGAACTATTTTGATACATATTTTCTTTTCTTTAAAAACTTTTAGAACGAAAAAAAAATCCTTTTTTACTTTTCTAATTTTTTTGGGGAGTTCTTTATAAATGGGTTCAAAAAAAGAAGGTCGTTTTCGGGGAGAACCAAAAGGAACTTCTGTTTCCATTCCCCAAACTGTTAAAAAACTAAAATTTTGTTTTTTTCCTTTTTTTTTCATTGGATCTTTATGATGAGATCGTTTTTTAGATCTTCGCCAAGGTTTAAGAAAGAAAGGAAATATAATCTTTATCTGAATACCGTCTGTTAACCAATCTTTGGGAAATTCTGTTTCCGATAATTGAACACCATTATAGGTGCATTTAACATGCATTTCTCTATTCCATTCCTTCAAATCCTCATCCCACTCGGGGGATTGGAATAATAATATACGACCAATATTTTTAGCTATTATCAATGAAGGCAATACAATGTATTTTCTAAGAAAGGATTGGGTTAATAACAGCAAACTTCTTGTT